AGAGGAAGAATATTTAGATTCATTTGCATTTGAAGATAAATATATTCACAAAAAATAGACCATATTATGTTTAAAAAACCTGAATAAAAAAAAAAAAAAAAAAATAAGTACAAGAGGTCATCATATGTATAGTAATACTAGTGGGGGATTATGGGACAAAAAATAAATCCGCTTGGTTTCAGACTTGGTGCAACCCAAGGTCATCATTCCCTTTGGTTTGCACAACCAAAAAATTATTCCGAGGATCTACAAGAAGATCAAAAAATACGAGATTGTATCAAGAATTATATAAAAAAAAATATGAAAATTTTTTCTAGTGTCGAGGGAATTGCATGTATAGAGATTCAAAAAAGAATCGACTTGATTCAAGTCATAATCTATATGGGATTCCCAAAGTTATTAATAGAACATCAAAAAATCGAAGAATTACAGATGAATATACAAAAAGAACTTAATTCTGTGAACCGTAAACTAAACATGGCTATTACAAGAATTGCAAATCCTTACGGACACCCTAATATTCTTGCAGAATTTATAGCCGGACAATTAAAAAATAGAGTGTCATTCCGCAAAGCAATGAAAAAAGCTATTGAATTAACTGAACAGGCAGGTACAAAAGGAATTCAAATACAAATTGCAGGGCGTATCGACGGAAAAGAAATTGCACGTGTCGAATGGATCAGAGAAGGTAGGGTGCCTCTACAAACCATTAAGGCTAAAATTGATTACTGTTCCTATACAGTTCGAACTATCTATGGGGCTTTAGGTATCAAAATTTGGATATTTGTAGACGAGTAATAATAAGCCTTTACTTGACTTATCTTTAGTTTAGGTCTATCGGGTAATAGAATAGAACAAAAAAAATTCTTTCATTCTTTTTTTTGTCTGTTAAATCAAAACAAATAATTCTATAAGGTTGAATAAAAATTCCATTAATCATTTGATTCGATATAATTGCTATGCTTAGTGTGTGACTCGTTGGTTTTTTTAGGGTTAGATTCAAAAAAAATACCAGCCCATAGTATGAACTAATAACCAACTCATCGTTTCGCATTATCTGGATATAAAGAACCAGTCGAGATATGATATATTGGTCATATCATTGTAGCAACTGAAATCTTTTTTGGATAAAAAAAACCAATTTGATTCGGGGTTGTGAAACAATAAAAGTAAAGTATATGGATAAATGGAAAGGTGAGAGAAAGAAAGAAAAAAAAAAAGATCTATGATATAGAATTCCAATATGTAAGGTGGATGATTCATCTCATAAAGGGAAATGTAATAAAGCATTAATTGATCCCTAATTAAACAAAATCGTTCTTATAGAACAATAAAATCAAGAGCCCCGAGTCAATAAAGACTGAGAGTATTGACTCAAGAACAAATTTCATTAGAGGCTCCGTTGTAGAATCCAGACCTAACCATTAATCGCGAAGCGATGGGAACGACAGAACCCGTGAGTGCATAAGATTCTATTGAAAATGAATCCTAATGGTTCATAGGGTAGGATGGCGGAATGAACTAGGGACCAATTCATCTATTCTGAAAAGTCATGCCATGAACTAATCTGATAAACTGAATATTAAATTAGAGTAAATATTCGCCCGCGAAAATTTTGATTTTTTGGATTTCAAAATTGTAGTCGATCCAATATGATTATGATAATAAAAGGCAAAACAAACTAAAGATTTGTTATAACCTTATAATAACACAAAATTTTTTATATTTTATAAATCGAATGCATATTTAGTTATATCTCAAAAAAGATATATCAATTTCTAATAGATTATCAAAGACTCTCATGATTCAATATATTGTTTCAATATATTATTCATTAAATACATGTATATTAGTTTATAATCGTTTCGTTCGCGAGGAGCTGGATGAGAAGAAAATCTCATGTCCAGTTCTGTAGTAGAGATGGAAGTAATAAAGAACCATCAACTATAACCCCAAAAGAACCCGATTCCGTAAACACCATAGGGGAAGAATGAAAGGAATATCTTATCGAGGTAATCATATTTGCTTCGGTAGATATGCCCTTCAAGCGCTTGAACCTTCTTGGATCACATCTAGACAAATAGAAGCAGGGCGACGAGCAATGACACGAAACGCACGCCGAGGCGGAAAAATATGGGTACGTATATTTCCAGACAAACCAATTACAGTAAGACCTACAGAAACACGTATGGGTTCAGGAAAAGGATCTCCTGAATATTGGGTAGCTGTCGTTAAACCAGGTAGAATACTTTATGAAATGAGCGGAGTACCAGAAAATATAGCCAGAAAAGCTATTGCAATAGCGGCATCCAAAATGCCTATACGAACTCAATTCATTATTTCAGGATAGGAATGTAGAACCAAAAGAAAGAGGTTTTTCGGATGAAAAAAAACAATTGCAGGTTTCTTTTTTTGTTTTGGATAAACAATATTTCTTTTTTTTTTTTTTTACTTAGCCCTTTGCCTTTGCATTGAAAAAAGAGATAAAAAACGATATGATTCAACCTCAAACCCATTTGAATGTAGCGGATAATAGCGGAGCCAGAAAATTGATGTGTATTCGAATCATAGGAGCTAGTAATCGACGATATGCTAAGATTGGTGACGTTGTTGTTGCTGTAATCAAGGAAGCAATACCAAATACACCGCTAGAAAGATCAGAAGTGATCAGAGCCGTAATTGTACGTACTTGTAAAGAACTCAAACGCGACAATGGTATGATAATACGATATGATGACAATGCTGCAGTTGTTATTGATCAAGAAAGAAATCCAAAAGGAACTCGAATTTTTGGCGCAATCGCCCGGGAATTAAGACAATTAAATTTCACTAAAATAGTTTCGTTAGCGCCTGAAGTATTGTAAGATGAAACTATAATAGATCTTTTAGTATTTGAATGAAATTGATTAAATTAATTAGTAGATTTAGATTAATTAGGAGATTGTTTGTGTCTCACGTATATGCCTTTAATATTTCATAAATATTTAATAATTCAGAAAAAAAAAGAGCATGTTGATTATATCAAAATTCGGGGACAACAAAAATCTTAGTTTCTTATGAGTAAAGACACTATTGCTAACATACTAACTTCTATACGAAATGCTGACATGAATAAAAAAAGAACAGTTCGAATACCATATACTAACATCACTGAAAACATTCTTAAAATCCTTTTACGAGAAGGTTTTATTGAAAACATGAGGAAACATCAGGAAAGCAACAATTTTTTTTTGGTTTTAACCCTACGACATAGAAGGAAAAGGAATAGGAAAGGACCAGATAAAACTGTTTTAAATTTAAAACGGATCAGTCGACCCGGTCTACGAATCTATTCTAACTATCAACGAATCCCAAGAATTTTAGGCGGGATGGGAATTGTAATTCTTTCTACTTCTCGGGGTATAATGACAGACAGAGAAGCTCGACTAGAAGGAATCGGTGGAGAAATTTTGTGCTATATATGGTAATCTTTTCGGATATTCGAATTATATATGTATATGGAACTTTCGTATTTGTGAAAAAAGAGAAAGAGAAAGGGTGGGTTTCTAATATTACACCTCGCACATTAGTTGATACCCTCAAGTGAACGAACAAAAAAAGATTCATTAAGGTTTAATTTCTGAATCACTTCCCAATGGTATTAGTGATTAGGTGATTTTCTCAATTTCAACATTCATTTCGTGGAGATACAATTCGAAATTCAAAATTTCAAGAAACTTATTTTCTTCAAATAAAGATATTAAGAATTAAGTTAAGGAATGACAAATATGAAAATAAGGGCCTCCGTCCGTAAAATTTGTGAAAAATGTCGACTGATCCGTAGGCGAGGACGAATTATAGTAATTTGTTCCAACCCAAGACATAAACAAAGACAAGGATAAATAATTTTTAGAAAAAAAAAGGGGGGGAAGGAAACTCCATAAATCTAAAGGACCCAATATCCAACTAAATACTAAATAAAATAAAAATAAATAAAGGATCTGTTTTGACATCAAATGGATATATCCATATATCTCTGGCTTAGATTTATGAGATGACAAAATATGGCAAAACCTCTACCAAGAATTGGTTCACGTAAGAATAGACATATGAGTTCACGTAAAAATGTACGTAGAATACCAAAGGGAGTTATTCATGTACAAGCAAGTTTCAACAATACTATTGTGACTGTTACAGATGTACGGGGGCGGGTAATTTCTTGGTCCTCCGCCGGTACTTGCGGATTCAAGGGTACAAGAAGAGGGACACCATTTGCCGCTCAAACCGCAGCAGGAAATGCTATTCGGACAGTAGTGGATCAGGGTATGCAACGAGCAGAAGTCATGATAAAAGGCCCCGGTCTCGGAAGAGATGCGGCATTAAGAGCTATTCGCAGAAGTGGTATACTATTAAGTTTCATACGAGACGTAACTCCTATGCCACATAATGGCTGCAGGCCCCCTAAAAAAAGACGTGTGTAAAAATAAACATTGAAAATATTTCAAGAGAAATAAATAATTCAATGATTTGATCAAATAATATGGGTCAAGAGAAAGTAACAGTATCTACTCGGCCACTACAGTGGAAGTGTGTTGAATCAAGAGCAGACAGTAAACGTCTTTATTATGGACGCTTTCTTCTGGCTCCACTTATGAGAGGACAAGCCGATACAATAGGCATTGCGATGCGAAGAGCTTTGCTTGGAGAAATAGAAGGAACATGTATCACACGCGCAAAATCCGATAAAATACCACATGAATATTCTATCATAGTCGGTATTCAAGAATCCGTACATGAAATTTTAATGAATTTGAAAGAAATTGTATTGAGAAGTAATCTGTATGGAACTCGCGATGCGTCTATTTGTGTCAAAGGTCCCGGATATGTAACCGCTCAAGATATCATCTTACCACCTTCCGTGGAAATCGTTGATAATACACAACATATAGCTAATCTAACAGAACCAATAACCTTGTGTATTGAATTACAAATCGAGAGGAATCGCGGATATCGTATAAAAA